TTAAAAATAAGCTAAATTAAGCTTTTGGGCTCATAACCCAAATATAAAGAAATCATCTTTTTTTTAAAAATAAAGTGCCTGAAAAAGGATTATTCTGATAGGATAAATCATGTAAATAAAATTACCTTTATTATATTTTATAGAATTAAACTATACCTATTAATATCAAAAATTAATGTGCATCTTACACTAAAATATAATTTTAAAATAAAGAAATTAAATTTCTTCATAATTATTTATTAATTATTTTTAATTTTTTTTTATATAAATTCTAATAAAATATTTTTTATTTTTATTTTATTTTTTAGTACAATAATTTCAATTTCCTCAAATTCATGATTTGGTTGTTGAATCGGATTAGAAATTAATTTAATAAGATTTATCCCCCTAATTTCTAAATCTAATAATTTATTAGCATCAGAAGCAGCTTTAAAATATTTTTTAACTCAATCAATTGCCTCTATTAATTTTTTATTTTATATCATCATAAAAATAATTTTTTTTAAAAATTTCGAAATTAATAATTTAATTTCAATTATAATTAACTCATCTTTATTAATAAAAATAGGAGCTGCTCCTTTTCATTTTTGATTCCCAAATATTACCGAAGGTTTATCTTGATTTAATAACTTTATTTTAATAACATGACAAAAAATTACCCCCATAATTTTATTATCATATTATTTTAATAAAAATTTATTAATTTTTAGAATTTTATTAAATATTATTATTGGAGCTTTAGGAGGATTAAATCAAACTTCTTTACGTAAAATAATAACCTTTTCTTCTATTAATAATTTAGGATGAATAATTTCATCAATTATAATCAGAGAAAATTTATGAATTTTTTATATATGTATATATTCATTTTTAATTAGAACTATATGTTTATTTTTTTATATAATAAATTCTTATTTTATTAATCAATTATATATTTTAAATATAAAACCAATAATTAAAATTAATTTATTAATTAATTTTTTATCATTAGGAGGTTTACCCCCTTTTATTGGATTTTTTCCAAAATGAATTGTAATTAATTTTTTAATAATAAATAATTTTTATTTAATAACATTTACTTTTATTATAATAAGATTAATTATATTATTTTTTTATATTCGAATTATTTATTCTTCATTTATAATAAATTATTTCAAAATAAAATGATTTAAAATTAATTTTAAAAATAATATTAATAATAATATAAATATACTATCATTATTTTCAATTACTGGAATTATCTTAAGAACTATAATTTTTTACTAAATAAAAGGTTTTAAGTTAAACAAACTAGTAATCTTCAAAATTATTTATAAAGAAAATTTTCTTTAAGCCTTAATAATATCTATTATAACTTAAAATTTGCAATTTTATATCATTATTTGAATATAAAGCTTAATAAAAGAGAAAATTTCTCGTTAATAAATTTACAATTTATCGCTTTTAACCCTCAGCCATTTTATTAATAAAGCGAAAATGACTTTATTCAACAAATCATAAAGATATTGGGACTTTATATTTTATTTTTGGTATTTGAGCTGGTATAATTGGAACATCTTTAAGTTTATTAATTCGAGCAGAATTAGGTACTCCTGGATCTTTAATTGGAAATGACCAAATTTATAATACTATTGTAACAGCCCATGCTTTTATTATAATTTTTTTTATAGTAATGCCAATTATAATCGGAGGATTTGGAAATTGATTAATCCCACTAATATTAGGAGCTCCAGATATAGCTTTTCCACGAATAAACAATATAAGATTCTGACTTCTACCTCCTTCTATTACTTTACTAATTTCGAGAAGAATTGTAGAAAATGGAGCTGGAACTGGATGAACAGTTTACCCTCCTTTATCATCTAATATTGCCCATAGAGGAAGATCAGTAGATTTAGCAATTTTCTCCCTTCACTTAGCTGGTATTTCATCAATTTTAGGAGCAATTAATTTCATTACAACAATTATTAATATACGATTAAATAAATTATCATTTGATCAAATACCATTATTTGTGTGAGCAGTAGGAATTACCGCATTTTTACTTTTATTATCTTTACCTGTTTTAGCTGGAGCAATTACAATATTATTAACAGATCGAAATTTAAATACATCCTTTTTTGACCCTGCCGGAGGAGGAGACCCAATTCTTTATCAACATTTATTCTGATTTTTCGGGCACCCTGAAGTATATATTTTAATTTTACCTGGATTTGGTATAATTTCACATATTATTTCTCAAGAAAGAGGAAAAAAAGAAACTTTTGGATGTTTAGGAATAATTTACGCTATAATAGCAATTGGAATTTTAGGATTTATTGTTTGAGCTCATCATATATTTACTGTAGGAATAGATATTGATACTCGAGCATATTTTACATCTGCAACTATAATTATTGCAGTTCCTACAGGAATTAAAATTTTTAGTTGATTAGCAACTCTTCATGGAACTCAAATTAATTATAGACCTTCAATTTTATGAAGATTAGGATTTGTATTTTTATTTACCGTAGGGGGATTAACTGGAGTAATTTTAGCTAACTCATCTATTGATATTACACTACATGATACTTATTATGTAGTCGCTCACTTCCATTATGTTTTATCAATAGGAGCTGTATTTGCTATTATAGGAGGATTTATTCATTGATATCCACTATTTACTGGGTTATCTTTAAATCCTTTCATATTAAAAATTCAATTTTTAATTATATTTATTGGAGTTAATTTAACATTTTTTCCTCAACATTTTTTAGGTTTAGCTGGAATACCTCGTCGATACTCAGATTACCCAGATTCTTATATTTCATGAAATATCATATCATCTCTAGGATCATATATTTCATTATTAGCAGTAATATTTATATTAATTATTATTTGAGAATCAATAATCAACCAACGAATAATTTTATTCACTTTAAATATATCTTCTAATATTGAATGACTACAAAATTTACCTCCAGCAGAACATTCATATAATGAACTACCTATTTTAAGAAATTTCTAATATGGCAGACTATATGTAATGGATTTAAATCCCATTTATAAAGGTTATACCTTTTTTTAGAAATGACAACATGATCAAGTTTAAATTTACAAAATAGAGCATCACCTTTAATAGAACAAATTATTTTTTTTCATGACCACACTTTAATTATTTTAATTATAATTACTATCTTAGTAAGATATTTAATAATTAATTTATTATTTAATAAATACATTAACCGATTTTTACTAGAAGGGCAAATAATTGAACTAATTTGAACAATTTTACCAGCAATTACTCTAATTTTTATTGCTTTACCTTCTTTACGATTACTATATTTATTAGATGAATTAAACAATCCTTTAATTACATTAAAATCAATTGGACATCAATGATACTGAAGTTATGAATATTCTGATTTTCATAATATTGAATTTGATTCATATATAATCCCTTCTAATGAATTAATTTCAAATAATTTTCGATTATTAGATGTTGATAATCGAATCATTTTACCAATAAATAATCAAATTCGAATTATAGTAACAGCAACAGATGTAATCCATTCATGAACTATTCCTTCATTAGGAGTTAAAGTAGATGCTAACCCTGGACGTCTTAATCAAACCAATTTTTTTATTAATCGTCCTGGAATTTATTATGGACAATGCTCAGAAATTTGTGGGGCTAATCATAGCTTTATACCTATTGTAATTGAAAGAATTTCAATTAAAAATTTTATTAACTGAATTAACAATTATTCTTCATTAGATGACTGAAAGTAAGTATTGGTCTCTTAAACCATTTTATAGTAACTTAACAATTACTTCTAATGATTAAAGAATTAGTTAAAATATAACATAAATATGTCAAATTTAAATTATTATATAAATAATATTCTTTTATTCCACAAATAATACCTATTAATTGAATTTTTTTTTTTTTTTTTTTTGTATTTATTTTTATTATTTTTAATATTATAAATTATTATATTTTAATTAATAAAAATTCAAATAATATAAATAAATCCCCTAAAATAAAATTATTAAATAATTTAATTTGAAAATGATAAGTAATTTATTTTCAATTTTTGATCCTTCAACTAATTTATTTAACTTATCAATCAATTGAATTAGAACTTTCCTAGGTTTAGTTTTTATCCCATATGGATTTTGATTAATTCCTAATCGACATTATTATTTATGAAATTTTATTTTAACTAAACTACATAATGAATTTAAAAATTTATTAAAAAATAATTATTTCCAAGGATCAACATTTATTTTTATTTCATTATTTTCATTCATTTTATTTAATAATTTTTTAGGATTATTTCCTTATATTTTTACAAGTACAAGTCATTTAACTTTATCTTTATCAATTTCTTTACCTTTATGAATAAGATTTATATTATATGGATGAATTAATAATTATCAACACATATTTTCTCATATAATTCCTCAAGGAACTCCAACAATTTTAATACCATTTATAGTTTTAATTGAAACTATTAGAAATATTATTCGACCAAGCACATTAGCTGTACGATTAACAGCTAATATAATTGCAGGACATTTATTAATAACTTTACTAAGAAGAACAGGATCAAATATAACTTATTATATAATTATATTTTTAATCATCATTCAAATTTTATTATTAATTTTAGAATCAGCAGTTGCGGTTATTCAATCATATGTAATTACTATTTTAAGAACTTTATATTCTAGAGAAGTAAACTAATATAACTAATGAAAATTAATTTTAATCACCCATATCATTTAGTTGATTTTAGCCCTTGACCTCTAACTGGAGCAATTGGAACTATAACTTTAGTAACAGGTATAGTAAAATGATTCCATAATTTTAACTTTAATTTATTAATTATTGGCTATTTAATTATTATTCTAACAATATATCAATGATGACGAGATATTTGTCGTGAAGGAACTTTCCAAGGTAAACATACTATTTTAGTCGCTAAAGGACTTCGTTGAGGAATAATTTTATTTATCGTATCTGAAATTTTTTTTTTTATATCATTTTTTTGAGCATTTTTCCATAGAAGCTTATCCCCTAATATTGAAATTGGAATAATATGACCCCCTATAGGAATTAATACCTTTAATCCATTTCAAATCCCTTTATTAAACACAATTATTTTAATTAGATCAGGTATTACTATTACATGAGCTCATCATGCTATAATAGAAACTAATTACTCACAATGTATAAAAAGATTATTTCTAACAATTATATTAGGAATTTACTTTACTATTTTACAAGCTTATGAATATTTAGAAGCTCCATTTACAATTGCTGATAGAATTTATGGGTCAACATTTTTTATAGCAACAGGATTCCATGGAATTCATGTTATAATCGGAACTATATTTTTAATTATTTGTTTAATACGACACTTAAAAAATCATTTTTCTAATATACACCATTTTGGATTTGAAGCTGCAGCATGATATTGACACTTCGTTGATGTAGTCTGATTATTTCTTTATATTTCAATTTATTGATGAGGTAACTAATTAAACTTATATAATATAAAAAGTATATTTGACTTCCAATCAAAAAGTTTAAAAAATTTAATATAAGTAATTATTTTATTAATAACAATCTCATTAATTTTTTTATTAATTTCTAATATTATAATATTAATTTCTATTTTTTTATCTAAAAAATCATTTATAGATCGAGAAAAATCTTCTCCATTTGAATGTGGCTTTGATCCTAAATCATCAGCACGAATTCCTTTTTCACTACACTTTTTTCTCATTACAATAATTTTTTTAATTTTCGATGTAGAAATTGCTTTAATTTTCCCAATTATTAAACTATTTAAATTAGTTAATTTTATAATTTGAATAAAAGTTAGATTTTTTTTTTTTATTATTCTTTTAATTGGTTTATATCATGAATGAAATCAAAATATATTAAATTGAACTAATTAATTAATACTATAATAAGGATTATAGTTTAAAAAACATTTGATTTGCACTCAAAAATTATTGAAATATCAATTTATCTTAAGTAAGAAGCAATACATGCATTTAATTTCGACTTAAAAGACAGAGTTTAATCTCCTTATTTATTAATTGAAACCAAAATAGAGGTATATCACTGTTAATGATAATATTGAATAGTATTCCAATTAAATATGAAATATAAAGTATAATATTAAGCTGCTAACTTAATTTTTAGTGGTTTAATTCCATTAATATTTCTATTTATATAGTTTAAAATTTAAAACATTACATTTTCACTGTAAAAATAAAAAATTTTTTTTTATAAATATTTAAAGATAAAATTATCTCTTTAATATCTTCAATATTACGCTCTATTTATAAGCTATTTAAATAAAATAATATAATTAATAAAAAAATTATAATTCATAAAATAAATCTAAATAAATAAATTTTAAAATTATTTATTTGATAAACATTATAAAAAATAGAATAATTTTTTACAACATTAAATATACCCCAGCCACTATATATTTCTCTCCAACCAAAATCAATATTTTTTAACAATTTTTGACTATAATTTAAAAAATAATATCTTACACTATAAGTTCTTAAATTAGGTATAAATCACATTAAACATAAAAATATTCTTATATTATAAGTAAATAAAAATTTATTTAAAGAATAAATATTTATATTTCTAATAAAATACCCTAATAATACCCCAGCCAAACTTGAATAAATTACTATTAATTTTAAATTAAAAGATAGATAAATTATATAAGGATAATAAAAAATTAATCATATTAATATTCTCCCACTAATAATTCTTATAAGTAATAAAACTAATATACTTTTAATTATAATATAATCTTCATCATATAAATTATAAATACTCAATAAATTATAATCATTAATTATTAAATATATTATCAAACGAATACTATAAAATATAGTTAATCCAGTAGAAACATAATATAAAATAAAAACTATTAAATTAAAATTTCTAAATCTTAATATCTCTAAAACTAAATCTTTTGAATAAAACCCTGCTAAAAAAGGAATCCCACATAATGCTATATTTGAAATATTTATACATAAACAAGTTATTGGAGTATACACACTAATACCCCCTATAAATCGAATATCCTGTAAATCATTTATTAAATGAATAACTACCCCCGCACATATAAATAATAAAGCTTTAAATATAGCATGAGTTAATAAGTGAAAAAAAGCCAATAATGGTATTCCTATTCTTAAAATTCTTATTATTAACCCTAATTGTCTTAAAGTAGATAAAGCAATAATTTTTTTTAAATCATATTCATAATTAGCTCTAATACCAGCTATAAATATAGTTAAACTAGAAATTAACAATAAAAATTTTAAAAATATAGTTTCAGTTAATATTAAATTAAATCGAATCAATAAATAAACCCCTGCTGTAACTAAAGTTGAAGAATGAACTAAAGCCGAAACAGGAGTAGGAGCAGCTATAGCTGCAGGTAACCAAGATCTAAAAGGAATTTGAGCTCTTTTAGTTATAGCTGCTAAAATTACTATACCCCCAATATAAATTATACAAAAATCATTTTTTATAAACTCTAAATAAAAAATATAACTTCAACTTCCATAATTTATTATTCAACAAATAATCATTAAAATTAAAATATCCCCAATACGATTAGATAAAACAGTTAACATCCCAGCATTATAAGATTTTAAATTTTGATAATAAATCACTAAACAATAAGAAACTAGCCCCAAACCATCTCAACCTAATAAAATTCTAATTATATTAGGACTAATAATTAATAAAATTATAGAAAAAACAAATAATAAAACTAAAATAATAAAACGATTCAAATTTAATTCAGATCTTATATATCTTTTTCTATAATAAATAACTACAGAAGAAATCAAAAATACAAATATTATAAATAATAAAGATATTCAATCTAATAAAATTGATATGACAATTCTTAAAGAATTAAATGAAATAATTTCTCATTCTAAAAATAATACTATATTATTTATAATAAAATATATCGTAAAAAAAAAATTTAATATTATAAATAAAAATAAAAAAAAAAAGGCAAAAAAGCAAATAGAAAAATAATTTTTATTAATAATTTAAAATGAATTAAAATTCATATTTTTGGTACCACAAACCAATATTTTAAATTAAATTATTTAAATAAAATCAAATTATTATATAATCAATTTTTATAATTAAAATGTTTAAAGGTAATCAATGTAATATTAATAATAAATATTCACGAGAAGACCCTATATAAAATCTAAATATACCTTGATAATACCTGCCATGCTGAGTATAAGAATATAAATATAAACTATACCCAGCTCTAAAAAAAGAAATTAATATTAATATAATTATAGATAAAGAACACCAACTAACTAATCTATTAAATAATATAATTTCCCCTATTAAATTTAAAGAAGGAGGGGCAGCTATATTGGAAGATAATAATAAAAATCACCACAAACTTATAGAGGGTATTAAATTAATTATCCCTTTATTAATTATTAAACTACGACTACCAATTCGTTCATAATTAATATTAGCTAAACAAAATATACCTGAAGAACATAATCCATGCCCAATTATTAACAAATAAGCCCCTAATATACCTCAATAATTTATAATTATAACCCCACAAATAACAAATCTTATATGAGCTACAGAAGAATAAGCAATTAATGACTTAATATCTACTTGACAGAAACATTTTAAACTAATATAAACCCCACCAACTAATCTAATAATAATTCAAATATAATTTAATTTTATATTAATTTCCTGTAAAAAAATTATAACACGTAATAACCCATACCCTCCTAATTTTAACATAATCCCTGCTAAAATTATAGACCCAGAAACAGGAGCCTCAACATGAGCCTTAGGCAATCATAAATGAGTGATATATATGGGTATTTTAACTAAAAAAGCTAAAATCATACTAATATAAAATAAAAAAAAATTTATATTATAAAATTTTAAAAAATAAATTATAATACAATTAACTTGATTATAAATATAAAAAATCCCTATTAATAAAGGTAATGAAACAAATAATGTATAAAATAATAAATATATTCCTGCCTGAATTCGCTCAGGTTGATACCCCCACCCAATAATTAAAATTAAAGTAGGAATTAATCTACCCTCAAAAAATAAATAAAACATAAATAAATTTATAGCTCTAAAAGTTAAATATAATATTAACAATAAAATAATAACATTAAATAAAAAAAAATTTACATAAAAATTTATTTTAAATAAACTTTCTCTTGCTATAACTATAAGTAAACAAATTCAAATTCTTAATAAAATTAACCCAAAAGATAATAAATCACAAGAGTATATATATCTCAAATTTCTATAATTATTAACATCCAAATTTAAATTTATAAATATAAATAATAATAAAAATAAAATTATTTGAACCATTCAAAACATATTTTTTATAAAACATAAAGGAATTATAAAAATCATTATTATTAAAAATTTTATCATATTTTTATAATTAATTAAATTTTATAATAAATTAAATCTTTTAAAATAATCATTTCCATGTGTTCGAATTAATGAAACTAAAATAGAAAGACCTAAAGCACCTTCACAAACAGAAAAAACTAAAAAAATTATTAAAATATAAACTTCGTAATTTAAAAACAATAAATAACTTAAAAGAAAAAAAAAAACTCTCAATACTATAAATTCTAAACTTAATAAAATAATTAATAAATGTTTATATTTAGAAACAAAAATTAAATTACCAACAATAAATATAATAATAATAATTATATATATATATATTACTATCATTTGTTTTTATAGTTTAAACTAAAACATTGGTCTTGTAAATCAAAACTAAGAACTAATCTTTAAAAACTTCAAAGAAAAAGAAATTCTTTATCTATAATCTCCAAAATTATTATTTTTTAAACTATTCTTTGAAATCACAAAAATATTTATCTCTATAATAATACTAATACTATCAATTATAATAATTTTATTAAATCATCCTCTTTCAATTGGATTATTAATTTTAATCCAAACATTATTAATATGCTTATTATCAGGTATATTAATTAAAACATATTGATTTTCTTATATTTTATTTTTAACATTTCTTGGAGGATTACTAGTTTTATTTATTTATGTATCAAGAATTGCTTCTAATGAAATATTTAATTTACCTATTAACATAAAATTATTAATAATTATATTAATAATATTAATTATATTAACACAAATTTATTTAAACTTATACGAAAATTTAAACTGAATAAATTTAAGAAATAATATTAATGATAATGATAAAATAATAAATATATTATTTTTCAATAATGAAAATAAAATTAACCTAAATAAACTTTATAATAACCAAACATATATAATCATAATAATATTAATAATTTACTTATTTATTTCATTAGTAGCAATTGTAAAAATTACTAATATTTTTTATGGGCCATTACGAACTATATAGCCAATATTTTAATCACAAAATAATTAATTTAAAAAATGATAAATAATAAATACTTAAATTTACGTAAAACTCACCCAATTATTAAAATTATTAATAGATCATTAATTGATTTACCTTCCCCATCAAATATTTCTTCTTGATGAAATTTTGGATCTTTATTAGCTTTATGTTTATTATCCCAAATTATTACAGGATTATTTTTAACAATATATTATACAGCCAATATTGAAATAGCATTTTACAGAATTAATTATATTTGTCGAAATGTAAATTATGGATGACTAATTCGAACTTTACATGCAAATGGAGCATCATTTTTTTTTATTTGTATTTATTTACATATTGGACGAGGAATTTATTATGAATCTTTTAATTTAAAATATACTTGAATAGTAGGTGTAATTATTTTATTTTTATTAATAGCAACAGCATTCATAGGATACGTCTTACCTTGAGGACAAATATCATTTTGAGGAGCTACAGTTATTACAAATTTACTATCTGCAATTCCTTATTTAGGATCTATATTAGTAAATTGAATTTGAGGAGGATTTGCAGTAGATAATGCAACACTTACTCGATTTTATACATTTCACTTTTTATTACCTTTTATTATTTTAATAATAACTATAATTCATTTATTATTCTTACATCAAACAGGATCAAATAACCCATTAGGATTAAACAGAAATTTAGATAAAATTCCTTTTCATCCATTTTTCACATACAAAGATTTAATTGGATTTATTATCTTAATAATATTTTTAATTTTATTAACCTTAACTAATCCAAATATACTAGGAGACCCCGATAATTTTATCCCTGCCAATCCATTAGTAACCCCAGTCCATATTCAACCCGAATGATATTTCTTATTTGCTTATGCTATTTTACGTTCTATTCCTAATAAACTAGGTGGAGTTATTGCTTTAATTATATCAATCTTAATTTTAATAATTTTCCCACTTACATTTAATAAAAAAATTCAAGGAATTCAATTCTATCCTTTAAATCAAACTTTATTCTGATTTTTTGTAATAATAGTAATTTTACTTACATGAATTGGAGCTCGCCCAGTAGAAACCCCATATATTATTACCGGACAATTATTAACATTTTTTTACTTTTCATATTTTATTTTTAATCCTTTATTAAACAAATATTGAGATAATCTTATCTTTAATTAATAACATAAAACATCATAAATTAATGAGCTTGTTCATAAGCATTTGTTTTGAAAACTTAAGAAAGAATAAACATTCTATTAATTTATACTAAATAAATTATAATTATCTATAATAAAAAAATTTTTACACCTAAATAAAATAATAAAAAATTTAAAGAAACAGGCAAATATCTTTTTCAAGATAAATATATTAATTTATCATAACGATAACGAGGCAAAGTACCTCGAACTCAAATAAAAATAAAAGAAATAAAAACTAACTTAAAATAAAAAAATAATACTATTTCATACCCCCCTAAATAAATTAATACAAATAACATTCTTATAAATAAAATTCTTGAATACTCAGCTAAAAAAATTAAAGCAAATCCTCCTCTTCTATATTCAACATTAAATCCAGAAACTAACTCTCTCTCACCTTCGGCAAAATCAAAAGGAGTACGATTAGTTTCAGCTATCATAGAAGATAATAAACTTATTCTTAAAGGAAACATAAAAAATAAAAATCAAATTATATTTTGATATTCTGCAAATTTAATTAAATTAAAATCTATAATTATAATAATACAAGATATTAAAATTAAAGCCAATCTTACTTCATAAGAAATAGTTTGTGCCACAGAACGTAAACCTCCTAATAAAGAATAATTTGAATTTGAAGATCACCCAGCAATTATAACTATATAAACCCCTAAACTTGTACAACAAAAAAAAAATAATATCCCTAAATTAAAACTAATTAAATTAAAATAATAAGGAATTAACATTCAAAGTATTAAAGATAATAAAAAACTAATAATTGGAGAAAAATAATAAGAAATATAATTAGAATTAATAGGAAAAATTTGTTCTTTAGTAAATAATTTAATAGCATCTGAAAAAGGTTGTAAAATACCTATCAATCCAACTTTACTAGGGCCTTTACGAAGTTGAATATATCCTAAAACTTTACGTTCTAATAACGTTAAAAAAGCTACACCAATTAAAACCCCCAAAATTAAAATCAATAACCCAACAAAAATTAAAAATATATCTAATAAAAACAATACTATTTATATAATAAATTATATATTTATGAATTCTAAAATCATTACATTTTTCTGCCAAAATAGTAATAAATAAATTTAGAATATATTAAATTAATCATTAAATTAACAAAATTAAAAAATTTTAATAAATTTTAATAAAATTCACTATTAAAATATAATTTAATTAAAATATTTAATCCTTTCGTACTAAAATATTCAAATTTTTAAAAGATAGAAACCAACCTGGCTTACACCGGTTTGAACTCAGATCATGTAAGATTTTAATGATCGAACAGATCAAAAATTTTAAACTTTTGCATTTAAATTTTATCTTAATCCAACATCGAGGTCGCAAACTTTTTTTTTTATTTGAACTAAAAAAAAAAATTACGCTGTTATCCCTAAGGTAATTTAATCTTATAATCAATAATAATGGATCAATTACTCACTTATTTATGTAAAACATAAAAAAAAAGTTATATTTATTTTCTTATCACCCCAATAAAATAAATAAATTTATAAAATTATTTAATATCCTTTTTATAAATAAAATTTTTATAAAAAAAATTTATAAAACTCTATAGGGTCTTCTCGTCTTTTTAATTTATTTTAACTTTTTAATTAAAAAATTAAATTCTATATATTAATTAAGAGACAGTATATTTTTCATCCAATCTTTCATACAAGTCACCAATTAAGAGACTAATGATTATGCTACCTTTGTACAGTCAAAATACTGCAGCCCTTTAATTTATAAATCAGTGGGCAGATTAGACTTTAAATTAATTTTCAAAAAGACATGTTTTTGATAAACAAGTGAAAATAAATATTTGCCGAATTCCTTTTAATTAACTAAATCAATAATTAAAAACTAAATTTAAATAATATATATATATATATATATATATATATATATATTTATAAATATACTAATTTTATCATTATAACTAATCTTTCACAATTAAAAATAAATTTTATATATAAAATTAAATAAAAATTTTAAATTTTTTTTTTTTTGAAATTATTTATAATAAAATATAATTTATTAACAATTTAAATCATAAAATTTTCAAATTAAATAATTTTTTTTTATTATAAAAATTTAATTTTAAAGCTTATCCCTTAAATTATAAAATTTAAATAAAATATTTAATTAATCAATAAATTAAATAATAATTTAAATTTAAAATTAAATTTTTTTCTATAAAAACTAGATATATTTAAAAACGATTAACATTTCATTTCTAAATAACTATTTAAAATAATTTTGCTACAATAACTTTAATAATTATCTAACTCTTTCAAATTCGAGAAATTAATTCAAAATTAAAAATTTTTAATAAACTCTGATACACAAGATACAATAAATTAAAATTACTTTATTAAAATTTTATTTTCAAAATATTTCAAAATTCTTTCACAATACTAATTAACTATAAATTTAAAAATTTTTTCTTTAAAAATACTTTAACCCCCATTAAAATATTTATTAAATTAAAATTATTTTTATTAAATATATGCATGCAATATATATATATATATATATATATAACTTTATTAATTATAAAATTTCAAATTAATTAATATTATTAATATCTTTTCAATGTAAATGAAATACTTACCAAGCTCTAATTTGTTCTTTCTAGAAACACTTTCCAGTACCTCTACTTTGTTACGACTTATTCCAACTTATATATGAAAGCGACGGGCAATATGTACATACTCTAAATTTTAATCATTTTATTAAAATAAATAAAATTACATTTAAATCCACTTTTATTTAAATTTTACAATTTAAAATTCATTTAAATAAATTTATTGTAATCCATTATATTCTTAATTATAATCTGCATCTTGATTTGATTTAATTTTTCATGTTAATATTAAAATATTATAAATTATTAAAAAATATTTTTTTAACAACGATATACAAAATAATAAAATTAAGTAAATTTATTCGTGGAATATCAATTAATAAACAGATTCCTCTAAATAAACTAAAATACCGCCAAAATATTTAAGTTTCAATATAAAATTATTTACTATTTTAGTATTTAAAATTTAAATTTTAAATAATAGGGTATCTAATCCTAGTTTATAAACAAAATTTATTAAATCATATAAATTAAAAAATAAATTTATATAAAATTAAAATTTTACTTAATAATTTTAATTTTAATTTATATATATATATATATATTTATTAATTAACTAATAAAATTTAATTTAATTTTTGTATAACCGCAACTGCTGGCACAAAATTTGTTAATAATTATTATATTACTAAATCTTAATTTCTTAAATTTTTAATATTAATTACTATAAAATAACATAATATTATTAAAATAAATAATAATTATATACTAAAATTTATATGTAAAATAAATTTTAAAATAAATTTTTTTAAACCACATAAATTTTTATTTATATTTAAAATTTTACCCATAGATTTTTTTTTTTTTTTTTATATATTTAAAATTTAAATATAATATAATATTTAATATATATTACTAAGTTTATATAAATTTAAATTAAATACTATATTAATTATAGGTTTTTAATAATTCTTTCTCTATTTATTTCTAATATTAAGTTTAAATATACAATCATTAATAAACAATTATTATTAATTTATATTATTAAATATTTAAATTAATAATAATTTAATTATTTATTTTATTGAATAAATAATATTTATATATTTAAAATTTAAATATAATATAATATTTAATATATATTACTAAGTTTATATAAATTTAAATTAAATACTATATTAATTATTAATATATTAAAATTTTAACTGAACCGTTTTTAATAAATTTACTATAAAAAAAAAA